GCTAGCGTAGCTTAATACAAAGCATAACACTGAAGATGTTAAGATGGGCCCTAATAAGCTCCGCATGCACAAAGGCATGGTCCTGACCTTATTATCAGCTTTAACCCAACTTACACATGCAAGTCTCAGCAGCCCCGTGAATATGCCCTCAATCCCCTGCCCGGGGACGAGGAGCGGGCATCAGGCACAAACTTTAGCCCAAGACGCCTAGCCAAGCCACACCCCCAAGGGAATTCAGCAGTGATAGACATTAAGCCATAAGTGAAAACTTGACTCAGTCAGGGTTAAGAGGGCCGGTAAAACTCGTGCCAGCCACCGCGGTTAAACGAGAGGCCCTAGTTGATATTATCACGGCGTAAAGGGTGGTTAAGGAAGACAAAATAATAAAGCCAAATGGCCCTTTGGCCGTCATACGCTTCTAGGTGTCCGAAGCCCAATAATACGAAAGTAGCTTTAATAAAATCCACCTGACCCCACGAAAGCTAAGAAACAAACTGGGATTAGATACCCCACTATGCTCAGCTATAAACCTAGACGTCCACCTACAATTAGACGTCCGCCCGGGTACTACGAGCATCAGCTTGAAACCCAAAGGACCTGACGGTGCCTTAGACCCCCCTAGAGGAGCCTGTTCTAGAACCGATAACCCCCGTTAAACCTCACCACTTCTAGCCATCCCAGCCTATATACCGCCGTCGCCAGCTTACCCTGTGAAGGTAATAAAAGTAAGCAAAATGGGCACAACCCAGAACGTCAGGTCGAGGTGTAGCGTACGAAGTGGGAAGAAATGGGCTACATTTTCTACTCATAGAACACTACGAACATGCAACATGAAATAGTGCTTGAAGGAGGATTTAGTAGTAAAAAGGAAGCAGAGTGTCCTTTTGAACCCGGCTCTAAGGCGCGTACACACCGCCCGTCACTCTCCCCTGTCAATACGCAGTAAAGATTCATAACACCAAAGCACTGACAAGGGGAGGCAAGTCGTAACATGGTAAGTGTACCGGAAGGTGCACTTGGATTAAACCCAGGGCGTGGCTGAGTTAGTTAAGCATCTCACTTACACCGAGAAGACATCCATGCAAGTTGGATCACCCTGAGCCAAACAGCTAGCCTAATCACTGATATAATACAACAATGTTTATAACAAAACATGATATAACACTAAAAACTAAACCATTTTTTTACCTGAGTATGGGAGACAGAAAAGGTTCAACCTAGCGCGATAGAAAAAGTACCGCAAGGGAAAGCTGAAAGAGAAATGAAATAAACCATATAAGCACCAAAAAACAAAGACTAAACCTTGTACCTTTTGCATCATGATTTAGCCAGAACCCTCAAGCAAAGAGACCTTTAGTTTGAAGCCCCGAAACCAGGTGAGCTACCCCGAGACAGCCTATATAACTTAGGGCTAACCCGTCTCTGTGGCAAAAGAGTGGGAAGAGCTCCGGGTAGAAGTGACAGACCTACCGAACCTGGTGATAGCTGGTTGCCTAAGAAATGGATAGAAGTTCAGCCCCGTGCCCCCCAAACCAAAACACGTTTTATCAAGGTAGTTTTAAGGGTAATACACGGGAGTTAGTTACAGGGGGTACAGCCCCTCTAACAAAGGATACAACCTTATTTAAGGAGGATAAAGATCACAATACTTAAAACACACTGTTCTAGTGGGCCTAAAAGCAGCCATCTAAACAGAAAGCGTTAAAGCTCAGACAGAAAAAAGTTTATTATACTGATAAAAAATCTTATTCCCCTAGTAATATTAGGCTACCCCATGCCCACATGGGAGAAATTATGCTAAAATGAGTAACAAGAAGACCTGTTCTTCTCCAAGCACAAGTGTAAACCAGATCGGACAAACCACTGGAAAATAACGAACCCAACCAAAGAGAGTATTGTGGATAATACAAAAACCAAGAAAACCCCACAACTAACAATCGTTAACCCCACACTGGAGTGCTACTATAAAGGAAAGACTAAAAGAAAGGGAAGGAACTCGGCAAACAAAAGCCTCGCCTGTTTACCAAAAACATCGCCTCCTGCAACAAGTAAGTATAGGAGGTCCAGCCTGCCCAGTGACTACGGGTTCAACGGCCGCGGTATTTTGACCGTGCAAAGGTAGCGCAATCACTTGTCTTTTAAATAGAGACCTGTATGAATGGCCAAACGAGGGCTTAACTGTCTCCCCCTTCAAGTCAGTGAAATTGATCTATCCGTGCAGAAGCGGGTATAATAATACAAGACGAGAAGACCCTTTGGAGCTTAAGGTACAAAGTTCAACCACGTCAAACAACTTAATAAAAAGCAAAAACTTAGTGGAATATGAAATTTTACCTTCGGTTGGGGCGACCGCGGAGGAAAATACAGCCTCCGAGTGGAGTGGGGCAATCCCCTAAAACCAAGAGAGACATCTCTAAGCCGCAGAATATCTGACCAAAAATGATCCGGCCAACCAGCCGATCAACGAACCAAGTTACCCTAGGGATAACAGCGCAATCCTCTCCCAGAGTCCATATCGACGAGGGGGTTTACGACCTCGATGTTGGATCAGGACATCCTAATGGTGCAGCCGCTATTAAGGGTTCGTTTGTTCAACGATTAAAGTCCTACGTGATCTGAGTTCAGACCGGAGTAATCCAGGTCAGTTTCTATCTGTAACGCTACTTTTCCTAGTACGAAAGGATCGGAAAAGGGGGGCCTATACTTAAAGCACGCCCCACCCCTAATTGATGAAAACAAATAAATTAGATAAAGGGAGGGCCAAAACCCCTGCCGCCCAAGATAAGGGCATACTGGGGTGGCAGAGCATGGTAAATTGCGAAAGGCCTAAGCCCTTTATACCAGAGGTTCAAATCCTCTTCCCAGTTTATGCTAAACACTTTAATAAATCACCTAATTAACCCCCTAGCCTATATTGTCCCGGTCCTTCTAGCAGTAGCCTTTCTCACCCTGCTCGAACGAAAGGTCCTAGGGTATATGCAACTACGAAAAGGACCTAACGTCGTAGGACCTTATGGGCTACTACAACCCATTGCTGACGGAGTAAAACTATTTATTAAAGAACCCGTACGCCCCTCCACATCCTCCCCATTTCTATTTTTAGCAACTCCGATTCTTGCATTAACCCTAGCCATGACACTATGAGCACCCATACCTATACCCTACCCAGTAATTGATTTAAACCTAGGAGTCCTATTTATCCTAGCCCTCTCAAGTCTCGCAGTATACTCCATTCTAGGGTCAGGGTGAGCATCAAACTCGAAGTACGCACTAATTGGGGCCCTACGAGCAGTAGCCCAAACAATTTCATATGAAGTAAGCCTAGGACTAATCCTCCTCTCCGTAATTATCTTTTCCGGAGGATACACCCTACAAACATTTAACACGGCTCAAGAAAGCATTTGACTTTTAGCTCCTGCATGACCCTTAGCCGCAATATGATACATCTCAACACTAGCTGAAACAAACCGGGCACCTTTTGACCTGACAGAACGGGAGTCAGAACTAGTTTCTGGCTTCAACGTAGAATACGCAGGAGGCCCCTTTGCCCTCTTCTTCCTTGCAGAATACGCTAATATTTTATTAATAAATACTCTGTCAGCCGTCCTATTCCTAGGGGCGTCACACTTCCCCAACATACCTGAATTAACAACAGTTAGCCTAATGATTAAAGCTGCATTTTTATCGGTTGTTTTCTTGTGAGTGCGAGCGTCCTACCCACGATTTCGGTATGATCAACTAATACATCTTGTATGAAAAAACTTCCTCCCACTAACATTGGCCCTAGTATTGTGACATATTGCGCTACCAGTTGCACTAGCAGGACTCCCCCCACAACTATAGTTTAGGAACTGTGCCCGAATGCTTAGGGACCACTTTGATAGAGTGGCTTATAGGGGTTAAAATCCCCTCAGTTTTTAGAAAGAAGGGGGTCGAACCCATGCCCAAGAGATCAAAACTTTTAGTGCTTCCTCTACACCACTTTCTAAGATGGGGTCAGCTAATTAAGCTTTCGGGCCCATACCCCGAACATGACGGTTAAAGTCCCTCCTCCATCAATGAACCCCTACGTACTAATAATTCTACTATCCAGCTTGGGATTAGGGACCACCCTGACCTTTGCCAGCTCCCACTGACTACTAGCTTGAATAGGGCTAGAAATTAATACCCTAGCGATTGTGCCCCTAATAGCACAGCATCATCACCCCCGAGCAGTAGAAGCCACTACAAAATATTTCCTCACCCAAGCTACCGCAGCAGCAATAATTTTATTTGCAAGCACAACAAACGCCTGAATTACCGGTGAATGGGATATAAATAATATATCAAACCCAATTGCTAGTGCAATAATTATCGCCGCCCTCGCACTTAAAATTGGATTAGCACCAATGCACTTCTGAATGCCAGAGGTCCTACAAGGGCTAGACCTACTAACAGGCCTAATTTTGTCCACCTGACAAAAACTGGCCCCCCTCGCCCTCATCATCCAAACATCCCAAGCCATTGACCCCCTTCTACTAACCTCACTAGGACTTATGTCCACATTGGCCGGGGGATGAGGAGGACTAAATCAGACTCAGCTCCGAAAAATCCTAGCCTACTCCTCTATCGCGCACATGGGATGAATAATTATTATTCTTCAATATGCCCCCCACCTCACGCTCCTCGCACTAGGCACCTACATCTTCATGACCTCGGCAGCATTTCTTACCTTAAAGTCATCCTCCGCCACAAAAATTAACACCCTCGCAATGACCTGATCAAACAGCCCCATCTTAACAACAACAACTGCCTTAGTCCTACTATCATTAGGGGGACTCCCCCCACTAACAGGATTTATACCAAAGTGGCTTATTCTCCAAGAACTGGCAAAACAAAATTTTCCCCTCACAGCCACAATTATGGCCCTCGCTGCCCTACTTAGCCTATATTTTTATCTGCGGCTCTGCTACGCGATGACACTCACAATTTCCCCTAATACAACCAACTCAGTTACCCCCTGACGAGTTCAAACGACCCAAAACTCCTTACCGTTGACCGTCTCCACCACAATTGCACTAGGCCTTTTACCTGTAACCCCAGCTATCCTAATGCTAGCCACCTAGGGACTTAGGATAGCATCAGACCAAGAGCCTTCAAAGCTCTAAGCAGAAGTGAAAATCTTCTAGTCCCTGGATAAGACCTACAAGAGTCTATCTTGCATTTTCTGATTGCAAATCAAATGTTTTTATTAAACTAAGGCCTTACTAGATGGGAAGGCCTCGATCCTACAAACTCTTAGTTAACAGCTAAGCGCTCAAGCCAGCGAGCATCCATCTACTTTCCCGCCGTTAGCCTAGTAAGGCGGGAAAGCCCCGGCAGGGTATTAATCTACGTCTTTGGATTTGCAATCCAACATGCTTCTTCACCACGGGGCTGTGACAGGGAGAGGACTTAAACCTCTGTCTTCGGGGCTACAACCCACCGCCTAAATACTCGGCTACCCTACCTGTGGCAATTACGCGCTGATTCTTTTCTACAAACCACAAAGACATTGGTACCCTTTATCTTGTATTTGGTGCCTGAGCCGGAATAGTGGGGACTGCTTTAAGCCTCCTCATTCGAGCTGAGCTGAGCCAACCCGGCTCACTTCTAGGTGATGACCAAATTTATAATGTAATCGTCACTGCCCACGCCTTCGTAATAATTTTCTTTATAGTAATACCAATTCTCATTGGAGGGTTTGGAAACTGGCTTGTACCACTAATGATCGGGGCCCCAGACATGGCGTTCCCACGGATGAATAATATAAGCTTCTGACTTCTCCCTCCATCCTTTCTTCTACTATTAGCCTCTTCAGGCGTCGAGGCTGGAGCTGGAACAGGATGAACAGTTTATCCACCACTTGCAGGCAATCTTGCCCATGCAGGAGCCTCAGTAGACCTCACTATTTTTTCACTACACCTAGCAGGTGTTTCATCAATTTTAGGGGCTATCAACTTCATTACTACTACTATTAACATGAAGCCCCCAGCCATCTCTCAGTATCAGACACCTCTCTTTGTATGAGCAGTGCTTGTAACAGCAGTACTTCTACTTCTCTCACTACCAGTTCTAGCTGCCGGAATTACAATGCTTCTTACAGACCGTAATCTTAACACCACATTCTTTGATCCGGCCGGAGGAGGAGACCCAATCCTTTACCAACACTTATTCTGATTCTTTGGCCACCCAGAGGTATACATTCTTATTCTTCCAGGATTCGGCATCATTTCACATGTTGTAGCTTACTACTCCGGCAAAAAAGAACCATTCGGGTATATGGGAATAGTATGAGCCATAATAGCTATTGGTCTCCTAGGCTTTATTGTGTGGGCACATCATATGTTCACCGTAGGGATGGACGTAGACACCCGTGCCTACTTTACATCAGCAACAATAATTATTGCCATTCCAACAGGAGTAAAAGTATTTAGTTGACTTGCCACATTACATGGAGGCTCAATTAAATGAGATACACCTATACTATGAGCCCTTGGGTTTATTTTCCTTTTTACCGTAGGGGGGCTAACAGGAATTGTCCTAGCCAATTCTTCACTAGATATCGTTCTCCACGACACGTATTACGTAGTCGCACACTTCCACTACGTACTATCAATAGGAGCTGTATTTGCTATTATAGCAGCCTTCGTCCACTGATTCCCACTATTCTCAGGTTACACCCTAAATGATACTTGAACAAAAATCCACTTTGGTGTAATGTTCATTGGTGTTAACCTAACATTCTTCCCCCAACATTTCCTAGGTCTAGCAGGAATGCCACGACGATACTCCGACTACCCCGACGCCTACGCCCTATGAAACACAGTATCATCCATTGGGTCACTTATCTCCTTGGTCGCAGTAATTATATTCCTATTTATTCTGTGAGAAGCCTTCGCCGCCAAACGGGAAGTATCCTCAGTAGAACTAACCATAACGAACGTAGAGTGACTCCATGGCTGCCCTCCCCCTTACCACACATTCGAGGAACCAGCGTTCGTACGAGTTCAATCAAACTAACGAGAAAGGGAGGAATTGAACCCCCATGTACTGGTTTCAAGCCAGTCACATAACCACTCTGTCACTTTCTTCTGAAGACATTAGTAAAATGCAAATTACATCACCTTGTCAAGGTGAAATTGCAGGTTAAATCCCTGTATGTCTTAAGCCCAAGGCTTAATGGCACATCCCACACAACTAGGATTCCAAGACGCGGCATCACCCGTTATAGAAGAGCTTCTTCACTTCCATGACCATGCCCTAATAATTGTATTTTTAATTAGTACACTAGTACTTTATATTATTATTGCAATGGTTTCAACCAAACTTACCAACAAGTACATCTTAGACTCCCAAGAAATCGAAATTGTATGAACTGTTTTACCGGCCGTCATTTTAGTATTAATTGCGCTGCCATCCCTTCGAATTTTATATCTTATAGACGAAATTAACGACCCCCATCTAACAATTAAAGCCATAGGACATCAGTGATACTGAAGTTACGAGTATACGGACTATGAAGACCTCGGCTTCGATTCATACATAATCCCAACTCAAGACCTTACACCAGGCCAGTTTCGACTACTAGAGACAGACCATCGAATAGTTGTCCCAATAGAATCACCTATTCGTGTACTAGTATCCGCTGAAGACGTTTTACACTCATGAGCCGTCCCATCTCTAGGCGTAAAAATAGATGCAGTGCCAGGCCGACTAAACCAAACTGCCTTTATTGCCTCCCGCCCAGGGCTCTTCTATGGACAATGCTCTGAAATCTGTGGTGCCAATCACAGCTTTATGCCAATTGTAGTTGAAGCCGTTCCACTAGAACACTTTGAAAGCTGATCCTCACTAATACTAGAAGACGCCTCACTAGAAAGCTAATTATTGGACAAAGCGTTGGCCTTTTAAGCCAAAGTTTGGTGACTACCGACCACCTCTAGTGAAATGCCCCAATTAAACCCCAGCCCGTGATTTGCTATTCTAGTGTTTTCATGAATCATTTTTCTCACCATCATCCCTACTAAAATTTTAAGCCATACGGCACCAAACGAACCCGCCCCAATAAGCGAAGAAAAACACAAAACTGAGCCTTGAGACTGACCATGATAATGAGCTTTTTTGACCAATTTGCAAGCCCCTCCTTCCTAGGAATCCCACTTATTGCCGTCGCAATCGCACTCCCCTGAATGTTATTTCCAACACCTCCTTCCCGATGACTAAATAACCGCCTAATTACCCTCCAAACGTGATTCATTAACCGATTTACCAATCAACTGCTACTACCTCTAAATACAGGAGGGCACAAATGGGCCTTATTATTTGCCTCTTTAATAGTCTTTCTAATTACTATTAATATGCTAGGCCTCCTTCCATACACCTTCACACCAACAACGCAATTATCTCTAAACATAGGATTTGCTGTACCACTTTGACTTGCTACAGTAATTATTGGAATGCGTAATCAACCAACCGTTGCCCTTGGACATCTTTTACCGGAAGGAACTCCAATTCCCCTTATTCCGGTACTAATTATTATCGAAACGATTAGTCTATTTATTCGACCATTAGCCCTGGGGGTACGACTCACAGCCAATTTAACTGCAGGCCACCTGCTAATTCAACTAATTGCTACAGCCGTATTCGTACTAATGCCTATAATACCAACAGTAGCAATCTTAACCGCCGCCGTCCTATTCCTTCTCACACTTCTAGAAGTTGCAGTTGCAATAATTCAAGCTTATGTATTTGTACTTCTACTAAGCCTCTATCTGCAAGAAAACGTCTAATGGCACACCAAGCACATGCATATCATATGGTTGATCCTAGCCCATGACCACTAACCGGAGCCGTCGGTGCTCTACTAATAACATCCGGCCTAGCAATCTGGTTTCACTTCCACTCAACAACATTAATAACCCTTGGACTAATCCTTCTTCTTCTTACAATGATCCAGTGATGACGTGATATTATTCGGGAAGGCACCTTCCAAGGACATCACACACCCCCTGTACAAAAAGGCCTACGCTATGGTATAATCCTATTTATCACATCAGAAGTATTCTTCTTCCTCGGATTCTTCTGAGCTTTCTATCATTCAAGCTTAGCCCCAACGCCAGAACTAGGAGGATGCTGACCACCGACAGGAATCACTACACTAGACCCCTTTGAAGTGCCCCTTCTAAACACGGCAGTATTACTAGCATCAGGGGTAACAGTTACATGAGCCCACCACAGCATCATGGAAGGTGAACGAAAGCAAGCTATTCAATCACTCGGACTTACAATTTTACTAGGACTTTACTTCACTGCCCTACAAGCCATAGAATACTATGAGGCACCTTTCACAATTGCAGATGGGGTCTATGGCTCTACATTCTTTGTAGCCACAGGGTTCCACGGTCTACATGTCATTATTGGGTCAACTTTCCTGGCCGTCTGTTTCCTTCGCCAAATCCAATACCACTTCACATCTGAACACCACTTCGGTTTTGAAGCCGCCGCCTGATACTGACATTTTGTTGACGTAGTCTGACTATTCCTTTACGTATCCATCTACTGATGAGGCTCATATCTTTCTAGTATTAAATTAGTACAAGTGACTTCCAATCATTTAGTCTTGGTTAAACCCCAGGGAAAGATAATGAACTTAATTACAACTATTCTCCTTATTACAGCGGCCTTATCATCAGTCCTAGCAGTTGTGTCCTTCTGACTGCCACAAATAAACCCAGACGCAGAAAAACTTTCTCCATATGAGTGCGGATTTGACCCTTTAGGATCTGCCCGGCTACCATTCTCCTTGCGATTTTTTCTAGTCGCAATTTTATTCCTCTTATTTGATCTAGAAATTGCCCTCCTTCTTCCACTGCCATGAGGAGATCAACTTCACAACCCCACAGGAACATTCTTCTGAGCAACCACAGTACTGATTTTACTAACCCTTGGACTAATTTATGAGTGAACCCCAGGAGGCTTAAAATGAGCAAAATAAGGGGGTTAGTCCAAAATAAAACCTCTGAATTCGGCTCCAAAAATTGGGGGTTAAGTCCACGAACCCCCTATGACACCAGTACATTTCAACTTCAGTTCCACATTTATCCTTGGCCTAATAGGACTAGCATTTCACCGTACTCACCTATTATCCGCACTTCTATGCTTAGAGGGTATAATATTATCACTGTTTATTGCCCTGGCCCTGTGAACACTACAATTTGAATCTACAAGCTTCTCCACCGCCCCTATACTTCTACTGGCCTTTTCCGCTTGTGAGGCAAGCACAGGACTTGCACTTCTAGTAGCCACAGCCCGAACCCATGGAACAGACCGCCTACAAAACCTAAATCTTCTGCAATGCTAAAAGTATTAATCCCCACAATTATAATATTCCCAACAATCTGACTGATTTCTCCCAAATGACTATGAACAGGGACGATCACTCATAGCCTCTCAATCGCCCTTATTAGCCTAACATGACTAAAATGAACATCCGAAACAGGATGAGCAACCTCTAATATGTACCTAGCAACAGACCCCTTATCAACCCCCCTGCTAGTCTTAACCTGCTGGCTTCTTCCGCTTATAATTTTAGCCAGCCAAAACCACATTAACCCCGAGCCCATTAGCCGGCAACGCCTTTATATTACACTTCTTACCTCCCTACAGACTTTCCTAATTTTAGCCTTCGGTGCTACAGAGATTATCATATTCTACATTATATTTGAAGCCACGCTCATCCCAACATTAATTATCATTACTCGGTGAGGTAATCAAACCGAACGGCTCAATGCTGGCACATACTTTTTATTTTATACATTAGCAGGCTCCCTGCCCCTCCTGGTCGCGCTACTCCTTCTACAACAATCCACAGGGACCCTATCCATATTAGTAATCCAATATTCACAACCCCTCCTCTTAGACTCCTGAGGCCATAAAATCTGATGAGCCGCCTGCCTAATTGCATTTCTAGTAAAAATACCGCTATACGGGGTTCACCTATGGCTCCCAAAAGCGCACGTAGAAGCCCCAGTAGCAGGGTCCATAGTACTAGCAGCCGTGCTCCTAAAACTAGGAGGGTACGGTATAATACGAATAATAATTATGCTAGACCCACTCTCAAAAGAACTAGTCTATCCCTTCATTATCCTAGCACTATGAGGAATTATTATAACCGGGTCTATTTGCCTACGACAAACAGACCTTAAATCCCTAATCGCCTACTCGTCAGTAAGCCATATAGGACTTGTAGCAGGGGGCATCCTAATCCAAACCCCCTGAGGTTTTTCAGGAGCAATTATTCTTATAATTGCCCACGGATTAGTGTCCTCAATACTTTTTTGTCTGGCCAACACAGCCTACGAACGAACACACAGCCGAACCATAGTACTTGCCCGAGGATTACAAATAATTTTTCCGTTGACAGCAGTCTGATGATTCATTGCTAACCTGGCCAACCTAGCCCTCCCCCCACTACCCAACTTAATAGGGGAACTTATAATTATCACAACCCTATTTAACTGATCTCCGTGAACCATCGCGCTTACAGGAGCCGGTACATTAATTACAGCCGGTTATTCCCTCTACTTATTCCTTATAACTCAACGAGGTCCAACACCAAGTCATATCATAAAACTCCCACCATTCCACACCCGGGAGCACTTATTAATAGCCCTTCACCTAATCCCCGTAATCCTCCTTGTAACAAAACCGGAACTTATGTGAGGATGATGTTATTAGTAAGTATAGTTTAACTAAAATATTAGATTGTGATTCTAAAGACAGGGGTTAAAATCCCCTTACTCACCAAGGAAGGACAGAAACCAGTAAGTACTGCTAATCCTTATGCACCGCGGTTAAACTCCGCGGCTTCCTCACGCTTCTGAAGGATAACAGCTCATCCGTTGGTCTTAGGAACCAAAAACTCTTGGTGCAAATCCAAGTGGAAGCTATGAATTCAATAACACTAATTATATCCTCCTCACTTATTTTAGTTATCACAATCCTCATCATCCCGCTACTAACAACATTAAGCCCAAAGCCGCAGGACCCTAACTGAGCAAACACACATGTTAAGACCGCTGTCAGCACCGCATTCTTTATTAGTCTTCTTCCACTCATAATCTTTTTAGACCAAGGAGTGGAAAGCATCACTACAAACTGACACTGAATAAATACACACATATTTGACACGAACATTAGCTTTAAATTTGATCACTACTCCCTTATCTTTACCCCTATTGCTCTATATGTTACCTGGTCAATTTTAGAATTTGCATTATGATACATGCATTCCGACCCCAACATAAACCGATTTTTCAAGTATCTTTTACTGTTCCTAGTAGCGATAATTACCCTCGTCACCGCTAACAACATATTTCAACTGTTTATTGGATGAGAAGGGGTTGGAATTATATCCTTCTTACTAATTGGGTGATGGTACGGCCGAGCAGACGCTAATACAGCAGCCCTTCAGGCTGTAATCTACAACCGGGTTGGAGATATTGGACTAATTCTAAGCATGGCCTGATTCGCAATAAACTTAAACTCCTGAGAGATTCAACAAATCTTCTTTTTATCAAAAAATTTTGACATAACAGTCCCATTAATAGGGCTAATTTTAGCAGCAACAGGAAAATCGGCCCAATTTGGCCTTCATCCATGGCTACCTTCTGCCATGGAGGGCCCTACGCCAGTATCTGCCCTACTCCATTCTAGCACTATGGTGGTTGCCGGAATTTTTCTACTAATTCGCCTTCACCCCCTTATAGAAAACAACGAAACTGCATTGACAATTTGTCTTTGCCTCGGCGCACTTACCACCCTATTTACAGCTACCTGTGCCCTAACCCAAAATGATATCAAAAAAATTGTAGCTTTCTCAACATCCAGTCAACTAGGCCTGATAATGGTTACAATTGGCCTTAACCAGCCACAGCTGGCATTTCTCCATATCTGCACGCACGCCTTCTTCAAAGCCATATTATTCCTATGCTCGGGCTCAATCATTCATAGCCTAAATGACGAACAAGATATCCGAAAAATGGGAGGCCTCCACAACTTAATACCCGCTACTTCAACCTACCTCACAATTGGCAGTTTAGCACTAACAGGAACTCCATTCCTGGCCGGATTTTTTTCAAAAGACGCCATTATTGAAGCCCTAAACACCTCACACCTTAACGCCTGAGCCCTAACCCTTACACTAATTGCTACAGCATTCACCGCAGTCTACAGCTTCCGGGTTGTATTCTTTGTAACTATAGGATCCCCACGATTCCTCCCGCTATCCCCGATCAACGAAAACAACCCGTTAGTAATTAATCCAATTAAACGACTTGCTTGAGGAAGCATCATTGCAGGCCTTATTATTACGTCCAATTTCCTGCCCTCAAAAACACCCATTATGACCATGCCACTGGCCCTGAAAATAGCAGCCCTTATGGTTACCATCGTAGGACTTCTAGTAGCTATTGAACTAACAGCCATAACTAATAAACAGATTAAAATTGTCCCAACAATTCCCCTACATAATTTCTCAAACATATTAGGATACTTCCCATCGATGATTCACCGACTGCCCCCAAAACTTAACCTAGCCTTAGGACAATCGATTGCCACTAAACTCGACCAAACATGATTCGAGATCTCGGGACCAAAAGGACTAGCACTAACCCAAATAATGATATCAAAAGTTACAAGTGATATTCAACGAGGGATGATTAAAACATACCTAACCATTTTCCTATTAACCCTAACCCTAGCTATCCTTTTAACAATTATCTAGACAGCTCGAAGAGTGCCACGACTTAAGCCCCGAGTAAGCTCTAACACCACAAGAAGTGTTAAAAGCAATACTCAAGCACAAATAACTAGCATAGCCCCACCAAAAGAGTATATAACAGCTACGCCACTAACGTCTCCACGTAGCATAGAAAACTCTTTCAACCCATCAATAATTACCCAAGAACCTTCATATCAACCGCCTCAGAACATCCCACCTGCTAAAATAACCCCTAGTAAATAAACCAGAACGTACCCCGCAACAGAACGACTTCCTCAAGCTTCAGGGAAAGGCTCAGCGGCCAAAGCCGCTGAATAAGCAAACACCACTAGTATTCCCCCCAAGTAAATTAAAAAGAGAACCAAGGATAAGAAAGAACCTCCACACCCAACCAAGACCCCACACCCAACTCCCGCTGCTACTACTAACCCTAAAGCAGCAAAATAGGGGGTGGGATTCGAAGCAACCGCAATCAGTCCCACAATTAAAGCCACCAATAACATAAACATAAAATAGGTCATAATTCTTGCTCGGACTTTAACCGAGACCAATGACTTGAAGAACCACCGTTGTAGTTCAACTACAAGAACAATAATGGCAAGCCTACGAAAAACCCACCCGCTAATAAAAATCGCTAATGACGCACTAGTTGACCTACCAACACCATCTAATATTTCAGTATGATGAAACTTTGGATCCCTCCTAGGACTCTGTCTAATTACACAGATCTTGACAGGATTGTTTCTAGCTATGCATTATACCTCGGACATTTCAACCGCATTCTCATCAGTCGCCCACATCTGTCGAGACGTAAACTACGGCTGATTTATCCGCAATATACACGCCAACGGAGCATCATTCTTTTTCATCTGCATTTATATGCACGTCGCCCGAGGCCTCTATTACGGATCCTACCTTTACAAAGAAACCTGAAACATTGGCGTAGTATTACTACTGCTAGTTATAATGACAGCCTTCGTTGGCTACGTCCTGCCATGAGGGCAAATGTCCTTCTGAGGTGCTACAGTAATTACCAATCTTCTATCAGCAGTCCCCTACATAGGAGACACCCTCGTCCAATGAATTTGAGGGGGTTTTTCAGTAGATAATGCAACACTGACACGATTCTTCGCATTTCACTTCCTCCTACCATTTATTATCGCCGCCGCAACAATCCTCCACTTGCTGTTTCTACACGAAACGGGGTCAAATAACCCAGCCGGACTAAACTCTGATGCAGACAAAATCTCCTTCCACCCATACTTCTCCTACAAGGACCTTCTTGGTTTCGTTCTGATACTTCTAGCTCTTACATCATTGGCGCTATTTTCACCCAACTTACTGGGAGACCCGGACAACTTCACCCCCGCAAACCCGATAGTTACCCCTCCCCATATTAAACCCGAGTGATACTTCCTATTTGCTTACGCCATTCTACGATCTATTCCTAATAAACTAGGAGGCGTCCTCGCTCTATTATTTTCCATCTTAATCCTGATAGTTGTCCCGATCCTACACACCTCAAAACAACGAGGACTGACATTTCGCCCCCTAACACAATTCTTATTCTGAACCCTTGTAGCAGACATACTTATCCTAACATGAATTGGAGGCATACCCGTAGAACATCCATATGTAATTATCGGTCAAGTGGCCTCAATTCTGTACTTCGCACTTTTCCTTGTCCTTGTCCCAACGGCAGGCTGACTGGAAAATAAAGCACTAAAATGAGCTTGCCCTAGTAGCTTAGCCTAAAAGCATCGGTCTTGTAATCCGAAGATCGGAGGTTAAATTCCTCCCTAGCGCCCAGAAAAGGGAGATTTTAACTCCCACCCCTGGCTCCCAAAGCCAGAATTCTAAATTAAACTATCTTCTGATAGTAACATGTATGGTATAGTGCATAATATGCATAATATTACATAATGTAATAGTACTTATATATGTATTATCACCATTAAATTATTTTAACCCCAAAGCAAGTACTAACGTCCTAAACGTACATAAGCTAAATATTAAAACTCAGAAATAATTTATATTAACCTGGGAAATAGATTAATCCCTTAAAAATGGCCCTCACATTTTTCCTCGAAATATTCAACTAAGGTTTATTTTAACCATATTAATGTAGTAAGAGACCACCAACTGGTTGAAATAAAGGCATACTATTAATGATAGAACCAGGGACACAAAATGTGGGTGTGGTATTTTATGAATTATTCCTTGCATCTGGTTATCTCTTTCACGTACTTAACTGTTTTTCCCACACTTATCTCATTGTTCCTGCATACGGTTAATGGTGTAATTACATACTCCTCGTTACCCACCATGCCGGGCATTCTTTTATATGCATAGGGTTCTCTTTTTTGGTTTCCCTTCACTTACATCTCAGAGTGCAGGCGCAACAGATATATCAAGGTTGTACTCTTCCCTTGCTTAAGTTAAAGTAGGTCAATTATTAAAAGACATAACTTAAGAATTACATATTAATAACTCAAGTGCATAACATATCTATTCCTTCTTCAACTTACCCTTATATATATGCCCCTCTTTTGGTTTTTGCGCGACAAACCCCCCTACCCCCTACGCTCAGCAAATCCTGTTATCCTTGTCAAACCCCGAAACCAAGGAAGGTTCGAGAACGTGCAGGCTAACAAGTTGGGGTATGAGTTAGCCATCGCATTATATATATATACATGAATGCCGCGTTAGCCCGCCGCATAAATCACCTGAATATTAGCCCAAATAACTCGATTGAAATTTTAAGATATTTCTTAATGCTAAAAAATTGAACATTTTATTAC